AGGTAATCTCAATAAAAGGCCGTGTTATGTTTTTTATATTTCTATCAATTCGATGTAGATGTATCTTCTTCCGAAAAAAGGAAGCCCTTTCATTATTATTCATTGTTACTAAAGATAATAAATGAATTTTTTTTTTTTTTTTCCCTTCTTTACCCCATAAAGATATTGAATGGAACGAGCTATTTTTTTTTCCATTGTAATTTTTAAAATTAACGTTTAAATATCCTTCAAAAACAAGTAAATAGATCCGAAACATATAAAATGCGGTTAATCCTGCTGTGGAACAAGCTATTATTGCGAAAATTGGTGAATACAACCAACTATCATTAAGAATCTCATCTTTGGACCAAAAACAGGCAAAGGGTGGAATACCACAAAGAGAAAGTGTACCTACTAAAAAAGCGGTTTTTGTAATTGGCACATGTTTTGTTAAACCGCCCATAATAACCATATTTTGACTTTTATCTGGAGAATATCCAACAATAGCTTCCATTGAATGAATAATGGATCCGGATCCTAAAAACAACAATGCTTTTGAATAAGCATGAGTAATCAAATGAAATAAAGCGGCTCGATAAGAGCCCATACCTAGAGCTAACATCATATAGCCCAATTGAGACATTGTAGAATAGGCCAAACTTCTCTTAATATCCTTTTGAGCAAGAGCTAAAGTAGCTCCTAATACTACTGTTATTATACCTATCAAAGCTATTCCATTCATTATGGAAGGTATAACTATGAAAAGAGGAAGAAGCCGGGCTACAAGAAAAATTCCCGCCGCTACCATAGTAGCAGCATGTATAAGAGCGGAAATAGGGGTAGGTCCTTCCATAGCATCCGGTAACCATACATGAAGGGGGAACTGGGCAGATTTCGCAACTGAACCGCCAAATAACAGGAAGGCACACAAAGTAACAAATAAAAGATTAACCTCATTATTATAAATCAAGTTATTGAATATTTCAAACAAATCCCGAAATTCCAAACTACCCGTTATCCAATAAAGACCTAAAATTCCTAATAATAAACCAAAATCCCCTACACGATTAGTTACAAACGCTTTTTGACAAGCATTTGCCGCAATAGGGCGTGTGAACCAAAAACCTATTAATAGATAAGAACACATTCCAACCAATTCCCAAAAAATATAAATTTGTATCAAATTAGAACTAGTAACCAATCCCAACATTGAAGTATTAAAAAAACTCATATAAGCAAAAAATCTCAAATATCCTTCATCATGAGACATATAATTGTCACTATAAATAAGAACCAGAATTCCAACAGTAGTGATTAATATTGCCATAATAGAGGTAAGTGAATCGATCAAGTAGCCAAACTCTAAAGAAAGATCATTATTTATAGTCCAAGACCATACATATTGATAGATAGAACTGTTATTGATTTGATGAATAGACAGATCCACCGAAAAAATCATAACTATACTTAACAATAAAACACTAGGAAAAGCCCACATACGGCGACTTTTTTTTGTTGCCGTGGGAAAAAGGAGAAGTCCCACTCCTATTAACATAGGAACTGGAAGTGGAAGGAAAGGTATGATCCATGAATATTTATGTGTATATTCCATACAAAAAAAAAGAAAAAAAAAAAATTTTATTCTTAATGAGTTTTGTTTCTTATTCGCCAATTTTATCTCTTTTGAAAAGGTTCAGTTAATAAAAAAAAATTAAGATTAAGATAGAAATAGAATTTTCTATTGTTCTTAATTTTCGTCCTTCAAAGTACGAAGTGAAAATGGGTCAAATGATATGACCAAATTACTAGTGAAAAATCAACTTTTTTTTTTCTTTTTTTTTTTTTAAGAATTACATAAAAGATTAAAAAAAAGACTATGTGATTTTTACATATTCACATTTTTTTTATGAAGGGGAGTATAATAGTATACTTTAGAAAGATAAGATAAATATATGGCTAATTAAAGAACAATTCATTTTGAACAATAGATGTCTTTCACATCCAAGCAATGAATAAACTAGTATAATTTTTGAATGGCAGTTCCAAAAAAACGCACTTCTATATCAAAAAAAAGGATTCGGAAAACTATTTGGAAAGAGAAGGGATATTGGGCAGCGTTGAAAGCTTTTTCGTTAGCGAAATCTCTTTCTACGGGGAACTCAAAAAGTTTTTTTGTGCAACAAATACAACCATTGGAATAATCTGAATTAGCTGGACTCAAAGAATAGTCAAATTTAGTTTATTATTTTTTAATTTTTTCTTTTTTTTTTATATTTATTTATATTTATTTATATATATATATATTATTATATATATATATTATTAATTAAATATATTATTAATTAAAATATATATTATTAATTAAAGAGATATAATAAAAGTAATAATTTCTATTTTCTAATGTTTTGAACTGATCAATATAAAATTGAACCCATTTTGCTCTTATGATATGTAGAATAATAATTATTTTGTCTACTGAATTGTAAAAAAAAACGGCACTTTTCAAACAAAAAAAAAGACACAACTATGTTTTCTCATTTTTCATTTTTCGGGATGGGGATTCTTATTTTCCCCATCGGCTCAATAAAAAAAGTTTTTTTTTCTTTTTTATATTTATATATAATTTATAGTATTTATTATACTAGGTAGTATACTAGATAACTAAATAAGAGTAGGTATAAGATCTTTAGAAAGAAAAACTTAATGGAACATTGGTCATTGAAACTGATTGATTAAGTTTCAAACTTGTTTTTGTAAATTTTTGAAGCATTATTTCTCGAAATTCCTATCACTAATTATATATACCGCCCGCTTTTAACCCAATTAAAAAAGTAAACCTTCCCATTTAGTGGATATTTTATATTTAATAATTTTATAATTTTGAATGATCTAAAATAGGATCCTATGTTTGTACTAGAAGATCAATTAAAACAAAATATAGAAATAAGAAATTTATATATTAATTCAATTTAAGAAAGTAAGATTACGGTATAAATCGAAACTCTTTTTTATCTGATATGTTTAACTATTAATTTAATTGGTTTTCTAAATCTTAACTTCTCGACCCAATAAAAACCCTAAGGATTAATACAAAGCTATGCAAATATTTATTTATATAAATCCTTTGAATGTACTGCTAAATTTTTGATTCATAAAAATACTATTTTTCGTTCATTGAAAAAAAAAAATGCATTTCTTTAGATTCATAAAATAAATAATAAATTAAAATGAGAAAGAACATTTTTTTTGGTTCCGCTCATGGATTGAAGTAAGAACTATCTAGTTCCAACGGTACCTTTTTGAGAGAGCATAAACTATGAAAAACCCCATTCCCCGTTGTTAAGTTAAATAAAACTGACACTCTAAACGAAAAAAAGAACGAGAATAAGAATTATTATTGTAGTTGGCTTTTTTTTTATTTAAATTCTTTGATGTTTAATGTTTCAAATTTGTGTTTACTAAATGGAATATTTAGTAAACAAATATTCCATTTGAATTTACTCTTTCAATCTCGACGATTGACGAAAAATCGATTATTATGATTTCGAGCAAGCCGCTATGGTGAAATCGGTAGACACGCTGCTCTTAGGAAGCAGTGCTAGAGCATCTCGGTTCGAGTCCGAGTGGCGGCATGGCATCTTATTTTCTAAAAGAGTAAGTCCTATAATGAATTCAATTCCTGATTTCCATTCAGGAGATCTTTTTTTTTTTTATTCATTTTTTTATATGATATTTTCAACTTTAGAGCATATATTAACTCATATATCGTTTTCGGTCGTATCAATTGTAATTGCAATTCATTTGATATCCTTATTAGTCAATGAAATCATAGGACTATATGATTCGTCCGAAAAAGGCATGATAGTATCTTTTTTCTGTATAACAGGATTATTACTTACTCGTTGGATTTTTTCGGGCCATTTACCATTAAGTGATTTATATGAATCATTAATCTTTCTTTCATGGGGTTTTTACATTTTTCATATAGTTCCAGGTTTTGGTTTTAAAAAGCTTAAAAACTATTTAAGCACAATAATCGCACCAAGTGTTATTTTTACCCAAGGCTTTGCTACTTCGGGTCTTTTAACCAAAATGCATCAATCCGCAATATTAGTACCCGCTCTACAATCGCATTGGTTAATGATGCACGTAAGTATGATGGTATTGGGCTATGCATCTCTTTTATGTGGATCATTATTATCAGTAGCTCTTTTAGTCATTACATTTCGAAAAGTCATAATAAGAATTATTGGTAAGAACCATTTTTTTTTTATGAGTCATTTTCTTTTGCTGAGATCAAATACATGAACGAAAGAAACAATGTTTTACGAAACACTTCTTTTCTTTCTTATAGAAATTATTACAGGTCTCAATTTATTCAACAATTGGATCGTTGGAGTTATCGTATTATTAGTCTAGGTTTTATCTTTTTAACCATAGGTATTCTTTCGGGAGCAGTATGGGCTAATGAGGCATGGGGATCATATTGGAATTGGGATCCAAAGGAAACTTGGGCGTTTATTACTTGGACCATATTCGCGATTTATTTACATACTAGAAAAAATAAAAAATTGGAAGGTGTAAATTCTTCAATAGTGGCCTCTATGGGCTTTCTTATAATTTGGATATGCTATTTTGGGATCAATCTATTAGGAATAGGACTACATAGTTATGGTTCATTTACATCTAATTGAATTAAAGTGAGTAAAGGGCCTGACAAATACAAACATAGTAAGCATATTATATATATATATAAGAGTATAAGAAAACTTCGCATAAACCGTCGAGAACCCTTTAAATCAAGTAATGTAGTGATTCAAGGGGTTCTCACAAACACCAAACAGATCCGGTTACAATTCCAGTTCCTTTTTTTTTATTAATCCAAGAATAAAAAGTCTTTTTTTTTTCATTGTACAATGGACACTATTAAAAAAAAATAGGATTTATTGCTCTTTTTTTTTTTGTTTTATTCATGAAAACTATCTATAAAAAATTCGATAGAATAGCTTCGACCTTGTCAACGGATAATGAGAAAATGAAATCCGGATAAATACCAATACCTATTATAGGTATAAGGATAGAAATCGAAATAAATAACTCTCGCGGCCCAGAATCAAAAAAAAAAGAGTTTGGTGTATTAAAAAGCTTGTATCCATAGAACATCTGGCGTAACATAGATAATGAATAAATAGGAGTTAATATCATTCCAACTGCCGTTACAAAAGTAATTAGTATTTTTGTCATTAAAAGATATTTTGGACTGGTAATTATTCCAAAAAAAACTATCAATTCTGCAACAAAACCGCTCATGCCCGGCAATGCAAGAGAAGCCATCGATAAGATACTGAAAACCGTGAATATTTTTGGCATTGGAATAGCCATTCCGCCCATTTCGTCGAGATAAAAAAGACGTATTCTATCATAACTCGTTCCTGCCAAGAAAAAAAGCGCAGCACCAATAAATCCATGAGAGATTATTTGTAAAATGGCTCCATTGAGTCCCGTATCGCTTATAGAACCAATTCCTATAATTATGAAACCCATATGAGATACGGAGGAATAAGCTATTCTTTTTTTTAAATTACGTTGACCAAGAGATGTTGAAGCTGCATAGATTATTTGAATTGCGCCTAATATAATTAACCAGGGGGAAAATATAGAATGAGCGTGGGGTAATAATTCCATATTAATTCGAACCAATCCATACGCTCCCATTTTTAATAAGATTCCGGCTAAAAGCATACAAGTACTGTAATGTGCCTCTCCGTGGGTGTCTGGTAACCATGTATGTAAGGGTATAATCGGCGATTTGACAGCAAAAGCAATAAGAAATCCAATATAGAATATTATTTCCAGTGCCACAGGATACGATTGATTAGCTGATGTTTCAAAATTTAATGTTGGTTCATTGGAACCATATAAACCGATACCTAGAACTCCGATTAATAAAAAAATAGAACTTCCTGCAGTATACAAAATAAACTTTGTAGCTGAATACAAACGTTTCTTTCCCCCCCATATGGATAAAAGTAGATAAACGGGAATTAATTCTAATTCCCACATGATGAAAAAAAGTAAAATGTCTCGAGAAGAAAATGATCCTATTTGACCACTATACATTGCTAACATCAGGAAATGGAATAATCGGGATTCCCGAGTAACCGGTTGAGCCGCTAAAGTGGCTAAAGTGGTGATAAATCCCGTCAGTAAAATAGGTCCTATAGAGAGTCCATCTATTCCGAATCTCCAGTAAAAATAAAAAAAATTGATCCATTTATAATTCTCCGTCAATTGGATTAATGGATCGTCCAATTCGAAATGATAACAGAATGCATAGGTTGTTAGAAGAAGATTCATTAAGCATATACAAATAGTATACCACCTAATCACCTTATTTCCTCTATGGGGAAATAAGAAGATTAAGGAACCCGCGGATATTGGCAAAACTACAACTATTGTTAACCAAGGAAAAAAATTCGTGGTAAAAATAAGATACACTTGGGCCAGAAAAACCCGTGCTCAAAATAGAAAAGATTTTTTTCTATTTTGAGCACGGGTTTTTGTCAGTAAAAAAATAGTATTCGTGTGTGGTTTTTTGAAACGTATCAATAAGCTAGACCCATGCTTCGAGTTGTTTCATGCCATAAATAAACTCGAACACTCAAGAAATCCGTCGGACAGGCGGATTCACACCTCTTACAACCAACACAGTCCTCTGTTCTTGGAGCAGAAGCAATTTGCTTAGCTTTACATCCGTCCCAAGGTATCATTTCTAATACATCTGTGGGGCAGGCTCGGACACATTGAGTACATCCTATACATGTATCATAAATCTTTACTGAATGTGACATTGGATCTATTAATTTTTGAACATCAGAAATTTTCGATCTAGTAAACTTGTAAATGAATCATATATTTAGACACCAGACGAATCAATGATTTACCAGAATTTTTCTAATCAATCTACTTCTGGATCACTTCATAAGAGAGGGCCAAGATACTTTGATTTCTTACGTTTTCGCAAACATGATCATAGGTTGTGTATCATACATGCGAATTTAAATATTCTAAATTCTAATTTTTATGATTAATACTATTTATTCAACAAATTCGATTGATTGATACGAGTTGATTTTCTGTTACGATAAATTGACGAAACAATAGCCGGTCCAATAGCTGCTTCAGCGGCTGCAATAGCTATAACAAAAATTGAAAAAATATTTCCTTTTAATTGGCGACTATCAAAAAAATCAGAAAAAGTTACGAAATTTATATTAACCGCATTCAGTATAAGTTCAAGACACATAAGGGCTCTAACCATATTTCGGCTCGTGATCAATCCATAGATACCGATAGAAAATAAATAGGCACTCAAAACAAGTACATGTTCGAGCATCATTGACCAACTCCTTATCAATTTCGATTCATTTCAATATGAACAACAATTCAACAGATTCGATTGACTAGAGAATATAACAAGTACGGACCAAAAGAATATATTGGTAATAAATCGAATAAAAAAAAATTATTTTAAACATAAACTTCACTTTCACATATAAAATTCAAAGGAAATGGATGAAATAAAATAGAACAAAATAGAATTTAGATTGATGTTACTAGTTCTATTCTTACTGGCGAGCCACGACAATTGCACCTATCAAAGCAGCTAAAAGAATTATTGAAATGAGTTCAAATGGAAGAAAAAAATCTGTTGATAAATGAATTCCAATTTGTTGACTATTATTTATCAAATCTTGTTCTATAATCTGATTTGATCTTGTAGTCCAAATAATCCCGTACCATGATGTATCTGGAATAGTAGTTATTAGTGAAACAAAAATACTTGTACAAACCATCAAAGTAACTCCATCCCCAACGGTCCAAAGATGAAAATCTTGGTAATATTCTGAACCATTTATGAACATCACAGCAAATATGATTAAAACGTTTATAGCTCCCACGTAAATAAGTAGCTGTGCTGCAGCTACAAAATGGGAGTTTGATAAAATATAGAATAAAGATATACAAACAAGAACCAGTCCCAACGAAAAGGCAGAAAAGATTGGGTTGGTAAGTAATACTACTCCTATACTTCCTAATACAAGACCTGATCCCAGAAAGACTAAAAGAAAATCATGTATCGGTTCAGGTAAATCCATTAGATGTAAAATAAAAGATAAAAAAATAGAAATTTCATGATCTTATTGATACGACCAGGAAAAGATTTTATATACTAAATTCCTAATTGAATTAAATCCTAAGGAGTGTGAATTGATATAGGTACAGTTATAGGACTAATCTGATTCTTTATACGAAAGAGTAGTTCGAAACTATACTATTATACTAATACTATTATACTATATATATATTACTATATATATATTTATTCTAAACTATATATATATTATATATTTAATTATATATATTATATATTTAATTATATATATTATATATTTAATTATAAAAATATTATATTAATATAATATATAAAAATATATTATATTAAAAAAAAATTTATTTGAATTGAATTGTTCGAATTGTATAATCGTCAATTACTGACATTGGTAAACGGCCCAAAGAAATTTGATTATAATTCAATTCGTGACGATCATAAGTCGAAAGTTCATATTCTTCAGTCATTGACAAACAATTTGTTGGACAATACTCAACGCAGTTACCACAAAATATACAGATCCCGAAATCAATACTGTAATTAAGCAATCGTTTCTTTCGAATATCAGTTTCCAGTTTCCAATCAACAACGGGTAGATCTATAGGACATACACGAACACATACTTCACAAGCAATGCATTTATCAAATTCAAAATGGATTCGACCGCGGAAACGTTCCGATGTGATTAATTTTTCATAAGGATATTGAATAGTTACAGGTAAACGATTTGCGTGGGATAAGGTAATCATGAAACTTTGACCAATGTACCTTGCAGCTCGTACTGTTTGTTGACCATAATTCATGAACCCAGTTACCATAAGGAACATATTGTGAATATCTATGAATATTTTTGTTTTGTTTCTTTCTCTTGTTTCAGACAAGTTATGAATATAGAATATCAATCTTTTACAGTGAAAACAGTCGAAACGAAGTTGTTAATAATAGATTACCGAGAGAAATAGGTAAAAGAAATTTCCATCCAAGATTTAATAATTGATCCATTCTTAGCCTAGGCAAAGTCCATCTTGTTGTGATAGAAACGAACAAGAACAAATAAGTTTTAGCTAATGTAATAAAGATACCAATTGTAGTTCCAAAAACTCCACATGTTTTATTTATTTCAAAAAGCTCAGAAACGAATATGTACGGAATAGAGATATTCCAACCGCCCAAGTAAAGAACTGTTACAAATAATGAAGAAACTAATAAGTTTAAATAGGAAGCAACGTAAAATAAACCAAATTTTATACCCGAATATTCGGTTTGATAACCTGCTACTAATTCTTCTTCTGCTTCTGGTAAATCAAAAGGTAATCTTTCACATTCCGCTAGGGAAGAAATTAGAAAAACGATAAAACCTATAGGTTGACGCCACAAATTCCATCCCCAAAAACCATATTTTGATTGCGCATCAACTATATCAACTGTACTTAAACTGTTAGATAATCCTAGTCGGTGATAACATTACTGTTCCCATCGCTATTACAGAACCGTACATGAGATTTTCACCTCATACGGCTCCTCGAAGGTCATAAATAAATCTAAAGACCGGGCCGGTTATTTATCTTGCCCTAGGATAGATAGGATTAAAATATATTGGACGGTCTTGAATTAGACCAATTGAATTCTGTCTGTTATAATAATAAATACAAAAGGTACTTCTGAATTGATCTCATCCCTTAAAAATTTGAATTTGTTGAGTAATAATTTAATTCTTCAATAAAATACTCCTTTAGAATTATCAATAACCCATCGTTTTCGATTACGTAAAAAAATTCGACATTAGTTTATGAATTATGACATGAATTGTATCTCCATGAATATGGATATAAGAAAGAATCAAAAAGGATCCCTCTTTTAATTGTATTATATTATTCTTTCTTTTTTTTTTTTCGTTCCTATTCTTCTTTTTTCTTTTTTATGTGCAAAAGAAAGGGGATTTAAAAAAAATTAAAGGATTCTTTCGTTTCTGATAGTCATTTATTTAATCAGTGGATAGGAGCATACTCTGGATCGGAATTGTGGGGAGTACTGCCTGATTATTTCTACCAACTTAAAGCCCCAATTAGTATTCTTTTTATATTATGCGGAAATGCTCTTTTGGATAATTTACATAATATCCATTACTAATCCTTTGTGTATCTTGGTGTTTCTAACCATCCACTCATTTTTTATCAATCCCCCTTTATTTATGGTAATACACGTATGGTAATTCATACAAACGGTAGTGAAAACTCAATAAGGTTGGTCTTTTGAGCCCGCTTCAAGACAGGATGACTAATCAACCAATTTTGGGGTAAACGGTTTCTTCCGCTTATAATCTTTTTTTCCACTTAATTCTTATACATAGAAAATGAGACTCAATATTTTTACTGCAGATTCAAATGAAATTCAAATCATAGTATATTAATATACATATATTATTAATTTAAATAGAAGCTGTTTTATTTCACTCATATAACTATCTGATTTAGTTCATCAATCCGAATTCTGAATAAAAATAATGAAAATCAGGATAAAAATAATGAAAATCAGGATACCTATTCCATTTTTTCTACCCCTTTCCTATAAAGAAGAAAAGAAAGGAGCATGGAAAAGTTTCTGTCTCAACGAATCACACGTAGAGATATTGATAACACACATAGAGTTAATGGTATTTCATAACTAATCGATTGAGCAGCAGCCCGTAGACCACCCAAAAAGGAATATTTATTATTTGACCCATATCCTGACATAAGAAGTCCAATGGGAGCAATACTCGAAATAGCAATCCATAAAAAAACACCGATATTGAGATCAGCTAAAACAAAGTTATAGCCAAAAGGAATTACTGAATAGCTTACTAGAATTGATATGACTGATATGGATGGTCCAATACTGAATAAACGAATATCTCCCCTAGATGGAATAAGATTCTCTTTGAAAAGTAGTTTTGTTCCATCTGCTAGAGCTTGAAGAACTCCCAAAGGGCCGGCGTATTCAGGTCCAATACGCTGTTGTATCCCTGCGGATATTTCTCTTTCTAACCATACAATCACTAGTACACCTATTGTGATTCCCAATACAAGAGTAAAAATAGGGACAAGTACCCATATAATTCCATAGACCTCTTTTAAAGATTCCAATCTGGAAAAAGAATTGATATCTTGTACTTCTGTTGTATCAATTATCATTTCAACGATCAACTTCTCCCATAATGATATCTATGCTACCTAGTATTGTCATAATATCAGCCAATTTCATTCTTTTAACTAACTGAGGAAGAATTTGCAAATTGATAAAACCCGGTGGACGAATTTTCCATCTCCAAGGAAAACCATTCTGATCCCCTATTAGAAAAATTCCTAATTCTCCCTTTGGGGCTTCAACTCTCACATAAAGTTCTTGTTTCGGCAATTCAAAAGTCGGAGACGGTTTTTTACTAATGAATCGATATTCAAAATCATTCCATTCTGGATCCTTTTCTCTATCAAAGCAGCGGATTTCTAAATTCTCATATGGCCCTCCCGGAATTCCTTCCAGAGCCTGTTGAATAATTTTTATGGATTCCATCATTTCACCAATTCGTACTAAATAACGAGCTAATGAATCTCCTTCTTTTTGCCATTGAACTTCCCAATCAAATTCCTCGTAACACTCATAGTGATCAACTTTACGTAGATCCCATTGTATTCCGGAAGCCCGAAGCATTGGTCCTGATAAACCCCAATTTATTACTTCCTCTCCACCAACAATGCCTACTCCCTCAACCCGTTCTAAAAAAATAGGATTTCGCGTAATAAGTTTTTGATATTCAACAACCCCTGTTAAAAAATAATCGCAGAAATCCAAACATTTATCTATCCAGCCATGAGGTAGATCAGCCGCTACTCCTCCGATACGAAAATAATTATGCATCATTCTCATACCTGTGGCAGCTTCGAATAGATCATATATTAATTCTCTTTCTCTGAAAATATAGAAGAAAGGGGTTTGTGCACCAATATCTGCCATAAAAGGTCCCAGCCATAGTAGGTGAGAAGCTATACGACTCAACTCCAACATAATTACTCGGATATAGCTGGCTCTTTTAGGTACTTGAATATTTCCTAACTGTTCCGGTCCATTTACGGTTATTGCTTCTGTGAACATAGTAGCTAAATAATCCCAACGTGTTACATAAGGCAGATATTGTACAATTGTTCGGTTTTCCGCAATTTTTTCCATCCCTCTATGTAAATAACCCAATATTGGTTCACAATCAATAACATCCTCACCATCTAGAGTAAGAATGAGTCGAAGAACACCATGCATTGATGGGTGGTGAGGACCCATATTGACTATCATGAGATCTTTTCTTGTAGCTGGGGCATTCATAGGGTTTTCCTCGATTCATTCTTCCATGAATTGCTTAAAACAAAAATAAGTTCATCAAAATTCAAGATCTAATAAGTCGAATAATTCAAAATGATTCTTCAAATTAATGAGTTTGTGACTCCCGAATACCCAACTGATTAATTAATTTTTTATAACGTATTACATTTTTCTTTGACAAATAAGACAGGAGTCGTTGCCGTTTTCCCAGAATTTTACGTAAACCCCTTTGAGATAAATAGTCTTTTCTGTGCAATTCCAAATGTGAAGTAAGTCTTCGTATCTTATTGGTGAAATTTAAAACTTGAAATTCAATCGATCCCGGGTTTTCTTCTTTTTTTTCTTGTGAAATAACTGGTATAAATGAATTTTTTACCATAAAATGAAAGCTACTCTTTCCCCCCCCCTTTTTTTTTATAGATTATAGATATTTTTATTGATCAGTAATAATAATGACACTCATTTTTTAATTTGGTATATATTTTAAATTTGGTATATACAATAATCTTAATTTCCTTAAGAATTCCTGATTTTTTTTTTCAAATTAATTATTATTAATCAATCCAATTCAAATAGGTATACAAAAAATACTATATTTATGTATTCACAAAAGAAAAATTGTAGACTAAGAAGATTTTGTTGATTCATTTATAGATCTAATGGATATATCATTGAATTAGTATCATGCTTCAGAATAGAAGGTAAGACAATGCGTGTGTGAATCTATTTGTCTTCGCATACCAGATAAGATATGTTACGGGAAGTAAAAAAAATTAGATTCACGAATTTTCAATCGCGGATACATATGTATCCTTACCATACTGAAACGGCTGCCATTATTGGTATCAAACCAATAGCGATTCATACAAGCTAAATCTTCTAATCGATAATTTGGCCAAAGAAATAACTTTAAATTAATTAGTTTTTTTTTATCTCTATCCAGATCTTTACTTGTAGCCAAAACTTGACAGCAAGTATTCACTTTATTCTCATTGTAAAATGCCGTATTTCTATGCACACTATTTCTATTCCTAGGATTGAAACAAATTAGAATTCTCAATTCTCTCCGACGTCTAGCGGATAAAATATTTTCAGGAACAAGTAAATCATAATGATTTTTTTCTTTATTTTCAGTCATCTTTTGATCTCTTGTTCTTGTAATGGATTTATCAAAATTTTTATTAACAACATAGCTTTTTTCTCGGTATCTTTGATTAAATTGGTGCTTTCTCTTATGAATCAACGAAACGCCTATGGTTTGATACATAATAAATTGTTCATCGTTTTGTCTAGACAGACGAACTGGTTCGATACTGAATATTCCTTTTTTCATAAATTCTTTATTTTTACTCAATTCTGTAAGAGTGAAATCCTTCGGAGTCTGAATTTTCATAATATCTAGATTTAGTTCTCCTCTTTGAATAGAGCCTATAGCAATTTCTTTTAGACTTCTCAGTCTAAGCAGGAGACTATATATTTTGATATTATTAATTATTCTTTCGTTTAAGCAATCATCCCAGTTCAATTGAGAAAGCAAATACCTTCTTAGGAAGAAATTCAGTTCTGCTTCGATGCTGTTCTTGTATTTCTTTTTTTTTACACCCTCCGATCCTGCATAATCTTCTTCAACATCTTTTTCTTGCTTTGAGAGAGATGATTCAAGATTTACCCGACCTGCGTATTCTGTTTTTCCTTGATTTCGAGTCTCTAACTCTAATTCAAGAGATTTTTTTTTTTTCGATGGTCTAAAAATATTTATTTTTTTCTTTCCAGTGATGTTCTTATTTTCACTAAAATTCTTATTTACATTAAAATTGAAAAAAAGTAATTTGATTGGTATGATCCACGGGTTACTCGTATATGCATTATAAAATATCAAAAATTTAGAGAAGAAACAAAATTCCCGATTCGATATGGAATGATTTAGTATTTCTACATTCATTCCCATCCAATCAAAAAAGCTTTTTTTTGGATTGGATGGGTTGATTTCTTGATGAATCGTAAAATCATAATCGGTATTGATCCAAGCCTCAAAATCAACTTTCTTTCTAAGAGAAAAATTAAGAATTCTCCAACCAAAATACTTTCTATCCCGATTTTTTTCTATATCTAGAATATCCTCTTCTGCTATATAATTCTTGATAGGAATATCATCCGTCATATCAAATAATTTTTGTTTACGCGTGTTGTAATTATAAGAAATCGCTTGGTTATTATTTGCTTGGAATGGTGATCTATATCCATAAATATATGAGTCCTTCTTATCTGCATAATTAATAGATTTATATGATAAAAGATCATATCCATATTTTTTTTTTATTTTTTTATTTGTTAATGAGCCTATTTCTTGTTTTTTGTAAAGAATTAATCGGTTTTTTTCATATGAATGACATTTGGTTAAATCTTTATTTTTAGCCACACGACGTTCATTCATTCTATTTCGCCATTTTTGTGGGAATAATCTAGACCATCTACTCTGAGATAAATCGTATTGATAATGACCTTTTAACCAATTTGTCCATTGATTCATTACAGAATTGGGAGGGTTCTTATGTCTTAATTTGGAATTAAATATTCCTTGTACTCCAAAAAAATAATCCTTTATTTCATTCTTAAGAAAGAGAGGTGTTCCATGATATTCAAAAACGGATCTTAATTTATACTTATCTAAGTTAATAACTCGGGTTTGTGATAATTTGTAAAATACATATGCTTGTGACAAGGAGGATACGTCACAAAAATTCTGTGAATTCGTATTACTAATGTTAAAAATTGATTTTTTTATAGTAGAAATAAAGTGAATTATACTTTGATTTTTTTTATCAATTCTTTCTTCATTTGCTTCATTATTGTAAATGTATTTATTAATAATTTTTTTTGTTGATTCAAGAAAAAGCTGTACATTGATCCTAGGAATATTAATAATACATAGAAGGATATCCACGTATACCCTTTCCATGAAAAATTGAAAAAAATAATGTGATTTACGGGCTAATCGAACATTTCTTCTTTGTAATATCTGCCAAATATTTTTTTGTAATTCTAATCTTTTATCATCATAAGTTGTTTTGTTATAACTAATATTTATATCTGAAATTATAAACCCCTTTTTCTTGTCTTTTGTAAATTTTTCTATTTGTTTTATGATTGTCTTTGTTCTATCATTCAGATCTTTTATTTTTTTTTCTGTCAATGAAGAATTTGTCCAATTAATAGATTGAATTGGAATGGATGATTCGTAAATCATTGGATTACTCTTACTGATTGTTGAATCTTTTTGAGTTTCACTCAATTCAAATATAAATAAACGATTTGATAGTGCTAGTTTTTTTATTTTTTCTTTTATAAATATAAGATTTTTGATAATACTTTTAATGATCCATTTTTCTGTTTCTTTTGATACATTTAGAAAAAATTGTGTTTTTTCGTTTAAAAGAAAAAAATTATTTTTCAAATTTTTAATTTTTTTTTTTAATTCTTTAAAAATGGGATCAAAAAATGAAAGTGGGTTTCGGGTATAAGAAGAAAAGGGAACTTCCACTTCCGTTCCAAAAACTGTTAAAAAGCAAAAATCTATTTTTTTCGCTTTTTTTTTTTTTTTCATTGGCTCCTTTTCCTTTTCAGGGGATCGTAGCTTAGATCTGTGCCAAGGTTTCAGACGAAAAGGAAAAAGGATCTTTATTTGAATACCCTCTCTTAGCCAGTTTTTCGGGAATTCTGTTTCGGATATTGTAACGCCACTATAGGTGCATTTAATATAAATTTCTTTATTCCAATCCTTTAAATCCTCTGACCATTCGGGAAATTGAAATAATAGTATACGAACGATATTTTTAGTTATTATTAATGAGGGTAATATAATATATTTTCTAAGAATCGATTGGGTTACTAATAAAAAACCTCTTAGCATTTGAGAATATATAAAGCTATCCCAGAATTCTGCTCTTTCTAGACAGTTTTTTTCCTCGTTGTCGTTTTTTTTTCTTTTGTCCTTCTCTTTTTTCTTATTTTCTTTTGTCTTTTCCTCTGTATAAGCCGAAATTTTCAATTCTGTATTTTTCCACATCCATTTTTTTAAAATCAAAATTATTTTCATTGGCTCGAAAATATCAAAAGAAAAGAAAGAGGGTTTGTCAATTTTGTCCAAAAAAAGAGGGGAATGCGCGCTTGCTTGAAAGAGTTTCCAAGTAACTGTTTTACGTCTTTGAGCGCGTCTAGATCCTTTGATTATGTCTCGCCGAAAATCCGCTTGGTATGAATAATGCATTAAAGCTAATTGATCTTCTTCATGAGAATTTTCAGTATCCTTGGTATCAGTATAAGTATTGTCATTCTCTGAGTCATTAGTCAAAATCACTACACGTTTGACTTTTCTTGAACGAATCTCATAATCCGCTGTTTCATTAAACCTTTGCAGGTGTTCCACCTCGTCAATTAATTTGTATGACCATCGAGGAACTTTTTTACTGGTTTCTTTTATTCCAATACATTTTTTTCTATTTCTAATTGTTTTATCGTTCGGATCAGTTATAATTGCGCCGAATAAGAATTTCGTTTTTTTTTTTTTATCTTCTGAATCCATTTTCTCTTCAAATTCTGGATAATTAGTATTAATATTAAGAAGGATACCATTAATTTTATTTATCCAAATGTGGTTTTTTGTGTAAGTTTTCTTTTTGATTGAGAGTGATAAACCTTTTTTGATTCGTCCGCGACAGGGTCCGTTCAAGAAGGGATCATATATTTTAGGTAAGTATTTTTTTTTAGTCTCATCATTACATAATCTAATCCTTTTTTCGAGTACATCCAGAGCAAAAAATTCCTTATCTAGAGCTTCGGCCCTATTTAAAAATTTATTGCTTAGGTTGTTTCTTTTTTGTTCATTAATAGAACTCCAATGATTATATAATTCATCATAGGAGAGTTTTTCTGTTGTGAAGAGAGACATCTTTCTTTGCATCATTTCAAGAAAAGTTGACAAACTAGATGGATACG